TGAAGAAATATACAGAAGTATACACTTTAGGTCAACATATATGTATGTCTGCTCACAAAGCGAGAAGAGTAATTGATCAAATTCGTGGGCGGTCCTATGAAGAAACACTTATGATACTAGAACTTATGCCTTATCGAGCATGTTATGCCATTTTAAAATTGGTTTATTCTGCAGCAGCAAATGCTAATCACAATAAGGGTTTGAACGAAACAAGTTTAATCATTAGTAAAGCCGAAGTCAACGAGGGCACAACTGTGAAAAAATTAAAGCCCCGGGCTCGAGGACGGGGTTATCCTATAAAAAGATCCACTTGTCATATAACTATTGTATTGAAAGATATATCTTTAGATGAAGAGGAAGAAATAGATAAAAGGAAATTCTATAAATTAGAGCTGAGGAATACTTAAAGGAAGAATATTTTATATTATAAAAAATACAAATACGCTATATTATGTTATGCTTAAAAAAAATAGAATGAATAAAAAAAAAATACAAACAGATGTCACGTTTCACGATATATATAGTAGTGGGGGACTATGGGACAAAAAATAAATCCACTTGGTTTCAGACTTGGTACAACCCAAGGTCATCATTCTCTTTGGTTTGCACAACCAAAAAATTATTCAAAGGATCTACAAGAAGATCAAAAAATACGAGATTGTATCAAAAATTATGTGCAAAATAATATGAAAATATCCTCTAATGTAGAGGGAATTGCACGTATAGAGATTCAAAAAAGAATCGATTTGATTCAGGTCATAATCTATATGGGATTCCCCAAGTTATTAATAGAAGACAGGACTCGAAGAATCGAAGAATTACAGACGTATGTACAAAAAGAACTCACTTGTGTAAACCGAAAACTCAACATTGCTATTACAAGAATTGCAAATCCTTACGGGCACCCCAATATTCTTGCAGAATTTATAGCCGGACAATTAAAGAATAGAGTTTCATTTCGCAAAGCAATGAAAAAAGCTATTGAATTAACTGAACAGGCAGGTACAAAAGGGATTCAAGTACAAATTGCAGGGCGTATCGACGGAAAAGAAATTGCACGTGTTGAATGGATCCGAGAAGGTAGAGTTCCTCTACAAACCATTCGAGCTAAAATTGATTATTGTTCCTATGCAGTTCGAACTATCTATGGGGTATTAGGCATCAAAATTTGGATATTTGTAGACGAGGAATAATAAGAACTTACTTGACTTATATTTAGTTATATCTGGTGATAAAACAAAAAATGGCAAACTCTTTCATTCTTTTTCTGATAAATAAAAAAAAAAAAAGAACAATTCTATAAGGTTGAATAAAAATTCGATTAATCATTTGATATAATTGCTATGCTTAGTGTGTGACTCGTTGGTTTTTTTAGGGTTGGGATTCAAAAAAATGGACAGCCCATAGTACAAACTGATAACTATAGAACTAATAACCAACTCATCACTTCGTGTTATCTGGATAGAAAGAACCAGTCAAGATATGATATATAAGTCATATCATTGTAGCAACTGAAATCTTTTTTACATAAACAAAAAAAAAAAAAATCTGATTATGGGTTGTAAAGCAATATAAAGTATACAGATAAATGGAAGGGTGAGAGAAAGATAGAAAAAGAATATTAATGATATAGAATTCCAATATGTAAGGTCTATGAGTCATCTCATATAAAGGGAATGTAATAAAGCATCAATACTGATTGATCCATAATTAGACAAATCCGTGCATAGAACAAAAAATCAAGAGCCCCGAGCCAATAAAGACTGAGAAGGTTGACTCAAGAATAAATTTAATTGGAGGCTCCGTTGTAAAATTCAGACCTAATCATTAATCGAGAAGTGGTGGGAACGACAGAACCTGTGAATGCATAAGATTCTATTGAAAACGAATCCTAATGATTCATTGAGTAGGATGGCGGAACGAACCAGAAACCTATTCATTTATTCTGAGAGGTCATGTCATAGACTAATCTTACAACTGAATGTTGAAAGAGTAAATATTCGCCCGCGAATTTTTTTTTTATTTCTAAATTTTAGTCGATTCGAAATAAAAGGAAAAACAAAATAAAGATTCATTATAGCGTTCTACCAAAACGACATTATCTATAAATAGAATACGTGTTAAATTATATATTAAAACACAAAAAATTTCTAATTTATAATCGATTAGATCAAATTTCAAAGAATCCCACGATTCCATATATTATTAACCGTGTATTTTTTTTTGTTTAATTATTTGTATTTTTTTTTGTTTAATTATTTAAAATTGTTTAATTCGCGAGGAGCTGGATGAGAAGAAACTCTCGTGTCCGGTTCTGTAGTAGAGATGGATGGAATTGCTAAACAACCATCAACTATAACCCCAAAAGAACCAGATTCCGTAAACAACACAGAGGAAGAATGAAAGGAATATCTTATCGAGGTAATCGTATTTGCTTCGGTAGATATGCTCTTCAAGCGCTTGAACCCGCTTGGATCACATCTAGACAAATAGAAGCAGGGCGGCGAGCAATGACACGAAATGCACGCCGCGGTGGAAAAATATGGGTACGCATATTTCCAGACAAACCTGTTACAGTAAGACCTACAGAAACACGTATGGGTTCGGGGAAAGGATCTCCCGAATATTGGGTAGCTGTCGTTAAACCCGGTAGAATACTTTATGAAATGAGCGGAGTAGCAGAAAATATAGCTAGAAGGGCTATTTCAATAGCGGCATCTAAAATGCCTATACGAACTCAATTCATTCTTTCTGGATAGGAATGTAGAAACAAACGAAAGGGGTTTTTGGGATGAAAAAAAAAACAATTGCAGATTTCTTTTTTTGTTTTGAACAAATAATATTTCTTTTTTTTATTTATACCTTTGCATTGAAAAAGAAAAAACCGATAAAAAAATGATATGATTCAACCTCAAACCCATTTGAATGTAGCGGATAACAGCGGGGCCCGAGAATTGATGTGTATTCGAATCATAGGAGCTAGTAATCGACGATATGCTCATATTGGTGACATTATTGTTGCTGTAATCAAGGAAGCAGTACCAAATACACCTCTAGAAAGATCAGAAGTGGTCCGAGCTGTCATTGTACGTACTTGTAAAGAACTCAAACGCGACAACGGTATGATAATACGATATGATGACAACGCTGCGGTTGTTATTGATCAAGAAGGAAATCCAAAAGGAACCCGAATTTTCGGCGCGATCGCCCGGGAATTAAGACAGTTAAATTTCACTAAAATAGTTTCATTAGCACCTGAAGTATTATAGGGGAAGACCTTAATATAGTATTTGAATGAAATTGATTAAATTTATTTAATTAATTAGTAAATTTTAATTAATTAGTAAATTGTTTATCTATCACGTATATATCTTTAATAATTCATAAATATAAAAAAAAAAAAAAGAATTCATAAATATTAAAAAATTCAGAAAAAAAGAAAAAGAGCATGTTGATTATATCAAAATTCGGGGGAAACAAAAATCTTAGTTTATCATGAGTAAAGACACTATTGCTGACATAATAACCTCTATACGAAATGCTGACATGAATAAAAAAAGAACAGTTCGAATACCATCTACTAACATTACTGAAAATATTGTTAAAATCCTTTTACAAGAAGGTTTTATTGAAAACGTGAGAAAACATCAAGAAAGCAATAAATATTTTTTGGTTTTAACCCTACGACATAGAAGAAATAGGAAAGGACCATATAGAACTGTTTTAAATTTAAAACGGATCAGTCGACCCGGTCTACGAATATATTCTAACTATCAACGAATTCCTAGAATTTTAGGCGGAATGGGGGTTGTAATTCTTTCTACTTCTCGAGGTATAATGACAGACCGAAAGGCTCGACTAGAAGGAATCGGCGGAGAAGTTTTGTGTTATATATGGTAATCTTTCTAATAGCCGACACGGTCATATTTGTGAAAAAAGAGAAAGGACAAGTTTATAATATTATCCCTCTTACATTAGTTGATACTTCAAAGCGGTTTTACCTGGAATGAAACAACAAAAATGGATTCATGAGGGTTTAATTACTGAACAACTTACCGATGGTATGTATCTTCCGGATTCGTTTAGATAACAAAAAAATTATTCTGGTTTTTGTTTCGTAAAGGATTTCATGTAGTTTTATACGTATACTACCAGGAAATAGACTAAAAATTGAGGTAAGTCCTTATGATTCAACCAAAGGGCGTATAATTTAGAGACTTCAAAGCAAAGACTTGAATGATTAGGCGGTTTTTTCAATTTCAACATTCTTTCGTGAGGATACAATTCGAAATTAAAAATTTCAAGAAACTTATTTTCTTCCAATAAGTAGATTCGGAATTAAAAAAAGGAATGACAAATATGAAAATAAGGGCCTCCGTTCGTAAAATTTGTGAAAAATGTCGATTGATCCGTAGGCGGGGACGAATTATAGTAATTTGTTCTAACCCGAGACATAAACAAAGACAAGGATAATCTTTCTAAAACAAAAAGACTCTCGAAATCTAAAGGACCCGATGTACAGATGTACAAATAAATAAATAAAATAAGTAAATAAAATAAGTAAAAAAAAAAAAAAAGAATAAGGATCTGTTTTGACATGAAATGGATATATCCATATATCTCTGACTTATATTTATGAGATGATAAAATATGGCAAAAACTATACCAAAAATTGGTTCGCGTAGAAATAGACGTATTGGTTCACGTAAGAATACACGTAGAATCCCCAAGGGAGTTATTCATGTTCAAGCAAGTTTCAACAATACCATTGTGACTGTTACAGATGTACGGGGTCGAGTAATTTCTTGGTCCTCTGCCGGGGCTTGTGGATTCAAGGGTACAAGAAGGGGTACACCATTTGCCGCTCAAACCGCAGCAGGAAATGCTATTCGGACAGTAGTGGATCAAGGTATGCAACGAGCAGAAGTTATGATAAAAGGCCCGGGTCTCGGAAGAGATGCGGCATTAAGAGCTATTCGTAGAAGTGGTATACTATTAAG